GAATTCTTATTCTTAGCGATATTACTGATTACTAATGAGCAATCTTTTAGTTTATTAAGAAGATAAAAAGGGAATTCTCCCCTTTGTGAAATGAAATTAGAATTAGGCGAGACAAATAAAAGGAATTCAATCTTCCTCTCTTGCGGATGTATATAGAATTCAAATATAGAAAAAAATAGATATAGAGTTTTTGATCTTTCGATATCTCGCGAGAATTCTATTTTTACTAAAATAAAATCCTCCTTCCCTTCTTGGATCGGGGTAAAATTCTAACGAATCTCATTTTTCAAAAATTTTGACTAACACTCTTTTTTTTGATTTATTATTCGTAGATTTGAATAATAAATCAAAAAAAAAATTCAGAATAATAAATCAAGTGGATTATTATACAGATATCTTTCGATCGTCATTAACAGTCCTTGTACTTTTTTTATTAGATATATATCTACTATAAAACTAATTACATATTCATTAGTTTAGTTTATTACTTAGTAATTAGTTTTATAGTAGTATAATATACGAATTCTAATATAATTGTTAATTATTATTGAGATATCTTTATAAGTAACAATAACAGGTACAAATATAAAATTGAGGTACCCATTCTATGACAACTCTCAACAGCTTACCCTCTATTTTTGTGCCTTTAGTGGGCCTAGTATTTCCGGCAATTGCAATGGCTTCTTTATCTTTATATGTTCAAAAAACTAAGATTTTTTAGATGCGATGGGACCAAGACAAAATTTGATCTATTTTTTCAAAACTTAGATATCATGGATATCTATATTAGTAGAATATTGTATAACAAGTAGTTTTTCCAAATAGAAATCAAAAAGCTATTTCTTATGCATGCGTATTCGTAAACACGATGTATGGGTAAATGAATAGTAGCTGTGGACTGGGATCGCAGCAGATGGATGATATAAAGTCCATGTATCATAGGTATGTAGATCTTTATGGGGGATCCTATAAAGTAAAGGGGATTCTTTTAGATCTAAGTAATTCGATGGATTATTCCTAAAGGTTCACAAATAGTGCTAGCTGATTAGAGTTACTTCGGAAACAAAATAAAAAATCAAAATTAAAATATATGCTTATTATCTCAATTCCAATAAAATGCAACTGGATCTGGTATGTATGAGTTGGCCATCAGAATCTATATGGATAGAATTTATAGCGGGGTCTAGAAAAACAAGCAATTTCTGCTGGGCTTTTATCCTTTTTTTTTGTTCATTAGGATTTTTATTGGTTGGAACTTCTAGTTATCTTGGTAGAAATTTGATATCTTTATTTCCGTCTCAGCAAATAGTTTTTTTTCCGCAAGGAATCGTGATGTCTTTCTATGGGATTGCGGGTCTCTTTATTAGTTCCTATTTATGGTGCACAATTGCGTGGAATGTAGGTAGTGGTTATGATCGATTCGATAAAAAAGAAGGACTAGTGTGTATTTTTCGTTGGGGATTCCCTGGGAAAAACCGTCGCATCTTTCTACGATTCCTTATCAAGGATATTCAATCTATCAGAATAGAAGTTAAAGAAGGTATTTCTGTTCGTCGTGTCCTTTATATAGAAATCAGAGGTCAGGGTGCCGTTCCTTTGACTCGTACTGATGAAAATTTGACTCCGCGAGAAATTGAGCAAAAAGCTGCGGAATTGGCCTATTTCTTGCGCGTACCGATTCAATTGAGAAATGAAGAATAAATTCAATCAAATGCGGCAAGAGGAAAAAACTCAAGTCAAGAACCCCTTTTTTTTCTAGAGCATAACCTAACTGAACTTTTTTAAGAATCCCCATTCATTCTTCGAGCCAAAGCAGGCGTATACGTAAGAATCATAACCTAAAACAAAACCATTTTTTTTTTACTTGCTATTTTTATCAAGATTCTTTCGTCTCGAAATCCGCATAGAATCATATTTATTACTTGAACTTGAAGGGGTTCTTTTGAGCATTTATCGAAAGAGGACAATTGCTTCGAATCGGATCAATTTGAATCTCTGGAAATAATATTCTATATATTTATATTTTCACTCGAATTTGAAGTGGATTCTTATCATATTTTTGACTTCTATATTTTAGATTCAAGGGCTAAGCACTTAATAAAAAAGCAGAGAATCAATTCCTGGGATTACTATCTATCTTATAATGGAACTCCTGCTTGATAGAAAGATTAGATTGCCTAGAGTCAATGAAAGAGGTGGTTCATTAATAATTCACAGATGAAAAAATGTTAAAAAAAAAAAAGAAAACATTAATTCCCCTTCTATATCTTGCATCTATAATATTTTTGCCCTGGTGGATTTCGCTCTCATTCAATAAAAGTATTAAATCCTGGGTTACAAATTGGTGGAATACTGGGCAATGCGAAACTTTCTTGAATGACATTCACGAAAAGAGTATTCTAGTACAATTCATAGAATTAGAGGAACTCTTCCTCTTGGACGAAATGATAAAAGAATACCCGGAAACACATCTACCAAAACTTCATATAGGAATACACAAAGAAACGATCCAATTGGTCACGATTCACAATGAAGATTGTATCCATATGATTTTGCACTTCTCGACAAATATAATCTATTTCTTTATTCTAAGTAGTTATTCCATTTTAGGTAATGAGGAACTTGTTATTATTAACTCTTGGCTTCAAGAATTCCTATCTAATTTAAGTGACACAATAAAAGCTTTTTCTATTCTTTTATTAACGGATTTCTGTATTGGATTCCATTCAACCCACGGTTGGGAACTAATGATTGGTTATATCTACAAGGATTTTGGGTTTGCTTATAATGATCAAATTCTATCTGGTCTTGTTTCCACCTTTCCTGTCATTCTAGATACAATTTTAAAATATTGGATCTTTCATTATTTAAATCGCGTATCTCCGTCACTTGTAGTTATTTATCATTCAATAAATGATTGAGAAATTATTCACTGATCCAAATCCAATTCAAATATAAAGTTTGTTTGTTACTTTGTATACAAGCATGCAAAGTCGAACTTACTTTATTCTTTCTACCCGTCGAGGGGGGAATTGCTGCTATCTTTCGGTAAAATTTTTTGAGTATTTTTAGTTTTAGTATACAGTAAATAACAAAATGGTGGATAGGGGACTAGACTAGCGACCTACCAAATTTTATTGTAGAAATTTTCGGGATCAACGATTGGACCATGCAAACTCAAAATACCTTTTCTTGGATAAAGGAAGAGATTACTCGATCTATTTCCCTATCGGTCATGATATATATAATAACCGGCGCATCCATTTCAAACGCATATCCCATTTTTGCACAGCAGGGTTATGAAAATCCACGAGAAGCAACTGGGCGTATTGTATGTGCTAATTGCCATTTAGCTAATAAGCCCGTGGATATTGAGGTTCCACAAGCGGTACTTCCGGATACTGTATTTGAAGCAGTTGTTAGAATTCCTTATGATATGCAACTGAAACAAGTTCTTGCTAATGGTAAGAAAGGCGCTTTGAATGTAGGGGCTGTTCTTATTTTACCGGAGGGCTTTGAATTAGCACCGCTCGATCGTATTTCGCCCGAGATGAAAGAAAAGATAGGCAATCTGTCTTTTCAGAGTTATCGCCCCACTAAAAAAAATATTCTTGTTATAGGCCCCGTTCCTGGTCAGAAATATAGTGAAATTACCTTTCCGATTCTTTCCCCAGACCCTGCTACTAATAAGGATATTCATTTCTTAAAATATCCGATATATGTAGGCGGAAACAGGGGAAGGGGTCAGATTTATCCTGACGGTAGCAAAAGTAACAATACAGTTTATAATGCTACAACAGCGGGTATAGTAAGCAAAATCATACGAAAAGAAAAAGGGGGATACGATATAACCATAACAGATCCATCGGACGGGCGTCAAGTGGTTGATATTATCCCTCCAGGACCAGAACTTCTTGTTTCAGAGGGTGAATCTATTAAACTCGATCAACCATTAACAAGTAATCCTAATGTGGGTGGGTTTGGTCAGGGGGATGCGGAAATAGTACTTCAAGACCCATTACGTGTTCAAGGCCTTTTGTTCTTCTTTGCATCTATTGTTTTGGCACAAATCTTTTTGGTTCTTAAAAAGAAACAGTTTGAGAAGGTTCAATTGTTTGAGATGAATTTCTAGATCCGTGGATTTATCAACATGAAATTCGTAAAAACGAATCAAACTCTTTCTGGCCATTGGGTTAGTTAGGTATGATCAAAAAAAGTATGAAATTTGCTTGTTTACATCTCTTTCCCCCATATAAGATATGCCTGGAATTCCTTTTATCGCATTTCTAATATGTATATTTATTGTGAAGAACACTGTTTGGCCTTACCCCTTCTTTGCTTTTTTCAATCCCAATTTGATAGGTGTGACTCGATCCCTATTCGTGTGTCAGATCGAAATGTTCAAAAATAGGTTTTTTCTGTTCTAATATCTAATAGAATCTAATTTGACTAGATACTAAACATACGATAAGTAAGAGGAGCCTAGAAAGGAAGGATAACTGAGAGAACACAAATAATTAGAGGGAGTCTTTTTCGTCTTCGACACAAGAAAGGGATGTATAAAAGCCCCTTTCTTGTGTCGAAATAATAAAAGTTCTTGGTGGCATTCGTCAAAAATTTCTATTCTTAGTTTCTATTTTTCCCTATTTTTCAGAGCCTTTTTTTACTAGTTTTTTTTAGATTTCTATTTAAAATTTAGACTTAGACATAGTAGAACTTTACTCTATTTATTTTAGTATTAGTATCGCACCAAAGTTTGAAATTTTTTATAAGTTCATTGATTCTATTTTCTCACAAAAAATTCTTATTATTAATAAGAAAGAATTCAACGGGCCCCTCCCTCGCGAATCAGGCAAAGAAAGAAGAGACGGGCCCGTTGAGTTCTTCTGCTTTCATGTCTACAACTCGGGCCGTCCAATTTTTATAGGGATGAACCCAATCCAGAATATGAACCATAAAAGAAAATACCTATTAAACCGATCACAAGAATACCAGTTACC